AACTTATGCAAGCCGAAAAAAATTCGGAGGACTCTTCTGACAAAATAAAAAAAATATGGAATTGTCAGCAAAGTTGTTTCTTTTTTTTTTTTCAAAAAATCTTCTGACTTAAGACACAGGTCGTCAATTAAGCATTGGATAAAAAGGTGAAAATGCCCGTTTTTACAATAAACAGTTCAAAACATTTTATCAATATGAGTATCCTATATCGACACAATATTCATTTTGAAAACATCTCTATAATTAACATAGTGATAGAAAGAGTACCATGCAGTGTCTTGACTTCAAACGGTTTGCTTTAACCATGTTAATAGTCCCACATTCTTGGTTGAGAGAGAATCGAAGTAGATTTACCAATAAATCACGAAATGCTATGGTTCTTACAGAGAATTTATTAATTGATTCAGAAGTAATTCGCGAGATCATGCACCCCTCTCTCCTAGTTCTAAGGAAAACTGAAAACTAAAGGATACAGCTGGTTGGTCCAGCCTATTATTGAAATAAACAACTCGCACATACTCCCTTTCCAAAAAAGATCAATACACCAAGCACTACACTTAGATTTATTGGATTTGTTGCAAAAATATCGGTATTAAACCCGAAACTCCCAGCAGACGGCCAGTGGCCCAAAGAAAGGAAAGAATCGGTTACGTTTTTCATATGCTCTCCTCTTATAGATCGACTAAAAAACCGAACAGAGTTATTTTTGTATCACTTCACCTCGCTTTTTATTTACTCTCTTTTTTTTTTTTTTTTCTGAAATCGAGTCAAAAAATATTTGAGTTAGTTCTCAATTCTGAACCGCCCCCTTTTTGGATTATGGAGATACTAAGACTCACTTAAAAAAGTTCCCTTGGTCTACGAACTGAAAGGCTGAAAGCGAGTCAGTATGCTAATTCTTCATCGGCCCTTCCCGTAGGTTATTTTCTCAACGAAAAAGTAATCGTAGGGAGGAAATCTTGATAGAATTTGAAAAAGCAAAAAACAAGGTTTTATCCTATTTATAAGATAAGATATAAGATTAAACAAAAGGATTCGCAAATAAAAGTGCTAATGCCACAACCAATCCATAAATTGTTAAAGCTTCCATAAAAGCTAGACTAAGCAATAGAGTGCCTCGTATTTTTCCCTCCGCCTCGGGCTGTCTCGCGATACCCTCTACTGCTTGACCCGCAGCAGTCCCTTGACCAACTCCAGGTCCAATAGAAGCAAGTCCTACGGCCAACCCAGCAGCAATAACAGAAGCGGCAGAAATGATTGGATTCATGATAAGTTCCTCGTAACAAAAAAAGAAATCGTTAATGATACAATAAATCAATGAATTATAACTTCATTATTCCATCGCTAGGATTCATCCATCGAATTGAGAAGTAATTGAAGTACAAGTAATAATATTCTTTATTGAATCGCCAGAACTACTTCGATATCTTTAGTTTCCATCCACAGAATTCTTGTGACTCCTATACAACTTTTGTTCTTCCATTTCTGAATTCGAACTTTTATTTGGAATTTTTCTGGATTTCATCCATTTATTCATTCAATTCACAGTCACAACGAGACGGAAGGACTTCTATTGTATTGGAATCCCGATCGAAATTACAAATTTCAGTAGTAGGTCAAATGAAACAAATGAAATAGAAATCTAAGAGATACTAGTCTAATATCACATATACATGTCTTTATTCTATAACGTAAACCAACTATTCATCTTAGACTCAACCGTATTTGAGAATCAAGCATTGAAACCTCTACAAGGGTTGGCTTAATAGTCATTCAATTATATATACCTAGTTCGACGACCCCCTCTCCTACCCAGCTCATTTTTGTTATAAATCCCCTTAAAGAAACCATTTTCGTCCTTTCTAAATGGATTCATTTTTTAGACCGAATCATTACCAGATGTATAAATAAATTCCATATTTATATGCAAAGAAACGTCATTACTTGATTGATCTAAGTTTATGTTTATGGAATTTTTTTTTTTCGATTTTGGTAAATCCTTCAATGAAATAAACTGAACGGAGGAATGATTCCTCCGTTCAGTTTATTTCATTGAATCACGCGTCGTAAACATATACCACAATACTTCTTGGGAAGAATTCTTATTCAAATTGTTTTCATTTTGAATAAGGATAAGGAGTTAATAATAATAATGAGATGGGCTAACCAATAGAAAGATAAAGCAAATATTCATTGATAAGAAGTATGATATTACGTGAAGGAAAATCAATTTTAGGAAAAAGGTCCTTTATATTTATTTCCTTTTGAATATTCACGTACTTTTTTTTTGCTATTACTCTAGATCGTATATGGCATAGTTGTATATTTCCCCAATTCCCCAAGTGACCTAATTATCTTGAGACACACACGGGCTAAACTAAAAAATGAAAAGACTTTTTCAATGATGGCCCTCCATGGATTCACCTATATAAGCCGCGGCTAAAGTTGCAAAAATAAGAGCTTGAATACCGCTTGTAAATAATCCAAGGAGCATCACGGG